AATTTCCGAGGACACGCAAAAAATGATAATAGATCTCGTCGTTAAAATAAGAGTAGTTAATAAAAGTGAATATAGATGCTTATTGTTTATTAGCGAGAGGCAAATCTTATGATAAAGAAGAATCCATATACCGAAATATATATGCGCTTTAAGTAAACATATATGTATGTCTGCTAATAAAGCAGAAAGAGTAATTGAAATTGATCAGATTTGTGGACGTTTATACGAAGAAAGACGTATGAGACTCGAACTTATGCCTTATCGAGTGGGTTATCCAATTTTAAAATTGGTTTATTCTGCAGCAACAAATGCTATTCACAATGTCGGTTTAAACGAAGCAAGTTTAATCATTAGCAAAGCAGAAGTCGTGAAGGGGTACTACTGTGAAAAAATTAAAACCTCGAGCTCGAGGGCGTAGTTATCCGATAAAAAGACCCGTTTTTCATATAACTATTGGATTAAAAGATATATCTGTAAAGGAAGTATAAAAAAGGAAGTATAAAGGAGCCAAATACGCCATATTATACTTCAAAGGCAACGTATGGAGAAATAAAAATAAGTAAATACACGGATATGACGTGTCATGATATATATAGTATTGGGAGATTATGGGACAAAAAATAAATCCACTTGGTTTCAGACTTGGTGCAACCCAAGGTCATCATTCTCTTTGGTTTGCACAACCACAAAATTATTCCGAAGGGCTACAAGAAGATCAAAAAATCCGAGATTGGATCAAGAATTATGTACAAAAAAATATTCAAATATCCTCTGGTGTTGAGGGAATTGCATGCATAAAGATTCAAAAAAGAATCGATTTGATTCAGGTCATAATCTATATGGGATTCCCAAAATTATTACTAGAAGGTAAAGGTGGGCCTCGAAGAATCGAAGAATTGCAGATAGATGTACAAAAAGAAATTAATTGTGTAAACCGAAAACTCAACATTGCTCTTACAAGAATTACAAACCCTTATGGACACCCTAATATTCTCGCCGAATTTATAGCCGGACAATTAAAGAATAGGGTTTCATTTCGAAAAGCAATGAAAAAGGCTATTGAATTAACTGAACAAGCAGGTACAAAAGGAATTCAAGTACAAATTGCAGGACGTATCGACGGAAAAGAGATTGCGCGTGTCGAATGGATCAGAGAGGGTAGAGTTCCTCTACAAACCATTCGAGCTAAAATTGATTATTGTTCCTATGCAGTTGGAACTATCTATGGGGTATTAGGCATCAAAATTTGGATATTTGTAGACGAGGAAGTCTAAGCCTTTATTTGACTTGTCTTTACGTTCTATCGGAAATAAAAAAGCAAAAAATGACAAACTCTTTCATTCTTTTTCTGTTAAATCAAAAAAAAAAATGGGCAATTCTATAAGGTTGAATAAAAATTCAATTCATTTTTTTATATTGATATAATTGCTATGCTTAGTGTGTGACTCGTTGGTTTTTGTAGGGTTAGTAGTCAAAAAAACGGACTGGCCCATAGTATGAACTAATAACTATCGAACTAATAACCAACTCACCGCTTCATATTATCTGGATCTAAAGAACTAGTCGCGATATGATATATTGATCATATCATTGTAGCAACTGAATTTTTGTTTGCATAAACAAGCAAAAAAAAGAAAAACCAATCTGATTTTAAGTTGTGAAGCAATAACAAAAAGAATGCAGATAAATGGAAGGGTGAGAGAAAGAGAGAAAAAGAATACTAATGCTATATGATTCCAATATGTAAGGTCTCTGAGCGATATTATAAAGGATAGCGTAATAAAGCATCAATACTAATTTGATTGATCTATAATTCGATGAATTTGTTCATAGAACAAAAAAAGTCAAGAGCCCTGGGTCCACAAAGACTGAGAAAATTGACTCAATAACACATTTCATTTTCATTAGGAGCTCCGCTGTAGAATTCAGGCCTAACCATTAATCGCGAAGCGATGGGAACGACGGAACCCGTGGATGCGGAAGATTCTATTGAAAACGAATCCTAATAATTCATTGGGTAGGATGGCGAAACGAACCCGGGACCAATCCACTTTTATTCTGAGAGGCCATGTCATAGGATAACCCTACAACTGAAATAGATATGGAAAGAGTAAATATTCGCCCGCGAAAGTTTTTATTTTATTGGATTTCTAAATTTTGATAGATCCAATATAATATGATAATAAAAAAGACAAAACAAAATAAATACTCGTTATAATAAAACGAAATTCTATTATTATTATCTATTATCTCTAACTAATCTATAAAATAATTATCTATAACTATAAATAAATAGAAATTGAATCCATGTTTAGTTTTTTTTATATAAACTATCAAAACAAGATATACAAATTTCTAATAGATTAGATATTAGAGAAAATCTCAAAGACTCCCACGATTCAGTATATTATTCATTAAATACATGTATACCATGTTATAATTGTTATTTTTCATTCGCGAGGAGCTGGATGAGAAGAAACTCTCATGTCCGGTTCTGTAGTAGAGATGGAATTGAAATTGAAAAAGAACCATCAACTATAACCCCAAAAGAGCCAGATTCCGTAAACAACATAGAGGAAGAATGAAAGGAATATCTTATCGAGGTAATCGTATTTGCTTTGGTAGATATGCTCTTCAGGCACTTGAACCCGCGTGGATCACGTCTAGACAAATAGAAGCAGGGCGGCGAGCAATGACACGAAACGTACGCCGCGGCGGAAAAATATGGGTACGTATATTTCCAGACAAACCTGTTACAGTAAGACCCGCGGAAACGCGTATGGGTTCCGGTAAAGGATCTCCCGAATATTGGGTAGCTATCGTTAAACCGGGTAGAATACTTTATGAAATGGGTGGAGTAGCAGAAAATGTAGCCAGAAAGGCTATTTCAATAGCGGCATCCAAAATGCCTATACGAACGCAATTCATTATTTCGGGATAAGAATGTATAACCAAAGAAAAGAAATCTTTTGAATGAAAAAAAAAAAAAACAAAATTATAGGTTTCTTTTTTTTTTTGTTTTGGACAAACAATATTTCTTTTTTTACTTAGCCCCTTCGCAGTGAAAGAGCAAATAAAAAAAAAATGATATGATTCAACCTCAAACCTACTTAAATGTAGCGGATAACAGCGGGGCCCGACAATTAATGTGTATTCGAATCATAGGAGCTAGTAATCGACGATATGCTCATATTGGTGACGTTATTGTTGCTGTAATCAAGGAAGCAATACCAAATACACCTCTAAAAAAATCCGAAGTGATCAGAGCTGTAATTGTACGTACTTGTAAAGAACTCAAACGTGACAACGGTATGATACTACGATATGATGACAATGCTGCGGTTGTTATTGATCAAGAAGGAAATCCCAAAGGAACTAGAATTTTTGGTGCGATCGCACGGGAATTGAGACAGTTAAATTTCACTAAAATAGTTTCATTAGCACCTGAAGTATTATAAGTCTAATAAAACGGAGACTCTAATGCTATTATAGCATTTGAATAAAATATGAATAGAGTAAACTAGATTAATTAGTAAATTTGTCTCACGCATATATCTTTAACAATTCATAAAATAGAAAGAAAAAAGCATGTTGATTATATCAAAGTTCGGGGGTAACAATAATTTTAATTTATCATGGGTAAAGACACTATTGCTGATATAATAACTTCTATACGCAATGCTGACATGAATAGAAAAGGAACAGTTCGAATACCATCTACTAACATCACCGAAAACCTTGTTAAAATACTGTTAAGAGAAGGTTTTATTGAAAATGTGAGGAAACATCAGGAAAACAACAAATATTTTTTGGTTTTAACCCTACGGCATAGAAGGAATAGGAAAGGTCCATGTAAAACTGTTTTAAATTTAAAACGGATCAGTCGACCCGGTCTACGAATCTATTCTAGTTATCAACGAATTCCTAGAATTTTAGGTGGGATGGGGATTGTAATTCTTTCTACCTCTCGGGGTATAATGACGGACCGAGAGGCCCGACTAGAAGGAATCGGCGGAGAAATTTTGTGTTATATATGGTAAGCTTTCTTATATCCAAATTAAGATATGGAACTTTACTATTTGTGAAAAAAAAAAAGATAAAGAACGGGTTTCTATTCTCACTCTCCTCTTACATTAGTTAATACTTCAAGGAGGTTTTACCGCGAATGAAAAAATAAAACTGGATTCATGAAAGTTTAATTCCTGAATCACTTCCGAATGGTATGCTTCGGATTCATTTAGATAATGAAGATCGGATTCTAGGTTATGGTTCAGGAAGGATTCAACGTAGTTTTATACGTATACCAACGGAAGATAGAGTAAAAATTGAAAGAAGTCATTATGATTCAACCAAAAGGCATATAGTTTCTAGACTCCGAAACAAGGATTCAAACGATTAGGTGGTTTTTTTTTTTCAACTTCAATATTCCTTTCGGAGGGATACAATTCGAAAGTTTCAAATTTCCAGAAACTAATTTTCTTCAAATAAGTAAATTTGAAATTCAGTTAAGGAATGACAAATATGAAAATAAGGGCCTCCATTCGTAAAATTTGTGAAAAATGTAGACTGATCCGTAGACGGGGACGAATTATAGTAATTTGTTCCAACCCGAGACATAAACAAAGACAAGGATAATCTTTATAAAATATAAAGAGACTCCCTAAGGGACCCAATATACAAATAAAAAAAAGCGGAAAAGATCCGTTTTGGCATGAAATGGATATATCCATATACCTCTGACTTATATTTATGAGACGATAAAATATGGCAAAACCCGCACCCAGAATCGGTTCACGTAGGAATGGGCGTATTGGTTTACGTAAGAGTGCGCGTAGAATACCAAAAGGGGTTATTCATGTTCAAGCAAGTTTCAACAATACCATTGTGACTGTTACAGATGTACGAGGCCGGGTAATTTCTTGGTCCTCCGCCGGTACTTGTGGATTCAAGGGTACAAGAAGAGGGACACCCTTTGCGGCACAAACCGCAGCAGGAAATGC